CTATCGGCATGGCCCAATCAATAGTTCAAGTCACACACTCCCATAATCCATCCATCCTCTCTTCGGAGAATCCACTTCAACTATTCTTATCAAATAAGAACTAAACTACTTCGGAGTTGAAGAGAAGTATCAAAAAACATGTCTTATTTTTTCAATAATACATATTTGTAGCAATGAAATACTATTGTTCCTTCCCGATAGGATATATCAGAAATTACAAATATCTATGATCTGTTTTCTCTATAAAATAAAGCTATAACTATAAAGGACCTGAAATACCTTGCTTACGTATCATTGGGAAGTGCATTAACATAAATACGGCAGTAAGAAGAGGCAATACAAAAGTGTGTAAACTATAAAAACGAGTCAAGGTAGATTGACCCACACTAGCACTTCCACGTAATAACTCTACCAAAGGAGATCCTATTATAGGAATAGCGTCAGGCACGCCTGTCACAATTTTTACTGCCCAATAACCAATTTGGTCCCGAGGTAAGGAATAACCAGTTACACCAAAAGATGCAGTCAATACAGCCAGAACCACACCTGTAACCCAAGTTAATTCGCGGGGTTTTTTAAACCCACCTGTAAGATACACACGAAATACGTGCAGAATCATCATTAGAACCATCATACTTGCTGACCATCGATGAACTGATCGAATTAACCAACCAAAGTTAGCTTCAGTCATTATGTATTGAACAGAGGAAAAGGCCTCCGTAACAGTTGGACGATAGTAAAAAGTCATAGCAAAACCCGTAGCTACTTGTACTAAAAAACAAGTAAGCGTGATTCCTCCTAGACAATAAAATATGTTGACATGAGGAGGAACATATTTACTAGTTATATCATCTGCAATCGCTTGAATCTCGAGACGTTCCTCGAACCAATCATATACTTTATTGAGATAGGGAATCCGAGAGGACCCCCCCCCCGAGAACCGTATATGAGAATTTCATCTCGTACGGCTCAAACAGAAACACACAAATACCGATTTTGACGGATATGCAATAGAAAGTTCAAAACTTCTTAGCTGCTCGATGCAATTTGTGCCAAAGATGGAAAGTAAAAAAAATCCGAAATCTCTTCTTTGTGATGCTAATGCCAAAAATATCAAGTTAGCTCGTACACCTTTCTTTTTCTTTATATTGATCGTTCCAGGCCTCTTGAATCTTCTCTTTCCTATTTTTGTTTGTTTTTGTTATTTAATTTGTTGTTTTTTGTGCGTAATGCGGGTCAACTTTTGTTTTACTGTTGATAGGAATTCCCTTGTTAAGATCCTATAAATCAATTAAAACCTCAGATTCATACAAGAACCACGATGATTTAATCCCAAGCTAAATAAAAGGGTTCTTTGAGTAAAAACCATTTGATCATCAATTATTCAATTTCAATGAGTGGATGTAATGACTCAACAAAATCTAGAGAAAGAAGTTGTTCTTCAGATAAAATTAATTTCATAAGTCTAAAGAAAGAAAAATTATTTAATTTAGGAAATACCCATCTGAAATTTTTTTTAGTCCGGTTGCGAGGTCTAAATAATAGGTATGAATCATAGTTAGAATATTTTTTTTTCTATAATATTCCGTGTTCCAGATATTAGAATAAATATCCGACGGGGTGGAATCATCTTAATAGAGATGACAGGGCCGTTCTCTGTATTATCAATAGGATCAATTCTAACAAGTCACACGCTCATATTCCGGAAATACCGAAAAAAGAAATACCACAGTCGAACTACCAAAAAGGTCTATAAATCCAAGTTTTAAATAATTTTTTTTTGATTGAAAAACTAGAGGTTCATAGTTCTTATGAACCTAACTCATTGAAATTCCATCCAGTAAAACGGAAGAATTATAAATTTCCAAAATAATAGATAGGAATATTGCAAATAGAGCCATTGCAACTCCCATAAGTGGTGTAGTCCCCCAGCCCGGAGCTACTTTACCATATTCTGAATTCAATGGTTTCAATAAACTCCCTACAGTAGTTTGTCTTGGCCTAGATCTAGAACTACCCTCAACGGTTTGTGTAGCCATAAATCCTATTTAATCATTGGTTGAGATCGGTTGACTTTGTATACTATTCCGTTGTAATTGTAAATAAATAAACGATCTTATCGTAGATCCATTGTGATCTTGAAATTTTCTAAAAATGGAAACAGCAACCTTAGTCGCCATCTTCATATCAGGTTTACTTGTAAGCTTTACGGGGTACGCCTTATATACCGCTTTTGGGCAACCCTCTCAACAACTAAGAGATCCATTCGAGGAACACGGAGACTAGACTTGTTGAAGTAATGAGCCTCTTGATATGAGGGCCCATTACTTCAGTTTTTATAATGAAAAATTATTTCATTATTTTTTAGTCGGAACCTTAGGTGGTTCTCGAAAAAAGATAGCGAAAAAAATTATCCCTAAAGTCGAGACTAAAAGGAATGTATAAACCAATGCTTCCATAGATTCGATCGTGGTTTACAATTATAGCTTTCACATCTATTCGTTTGATTGAGTGAGATCATTTACCATACCATAAAAAAAGAGGGGAAAGAATCAACGAAAAGAAGTTGATTCAAGTCTCTATTTTTTTCTCGGGTACCCGAGAAAAAAATAGAGATAGGGGATAAAGATACCAGAGCAGTCTTGTATCAAACTACTTGTCTCTTTGTAGTTGGATCTCCAAGTTTTTGGAATGCTCCAAATTCCACTTGAGCATCCAAATCTGGATCAATACCGGCAAAAACATCTCTAAACAAGGTTCTAGCGCCATGCCAAATATGTCCAAAAAAGAAAAGCAAAGCAAACGAAGCATGCCCAAAAGTGAACCAACCCCTTGGACTACTACGAAAAACACCATCAGATTTTAAAGTAGCCCGGTCTAATTCAAAAATTTCGCCTAATTGTGCGCGCCTAGCATATTTTTTCACAGTAGCAGGATCGCTATAATTGACTCCATTGAGTTCGCCACCATAGAACTCAACAGTTACACCTACTTGTTCGACACTATACTTTGATTCTGCCCTTCGAAAAGGAACATCTGCCCGAACAATTCCATCTCCATCTACTAAAACTACCGGGAATGTTTCAAAAAAAGTAGGCATACGACGTACAAAAAGCTCGCGCCCTTCTTTATCTCTAAAGACGGGATGTCCTAACCATCCAACAGCTATTCCATCCCCGCTATCCATTGAGCCCGCTCTGAATAATCCCCCTTTTGCCGGATTATTACCAATGTAATCATAAAAAGCTAATTTTTCAGGAATTTTAGACCAAGCTTCCGATAAACTTAGATTTTCAGCTAGTCCGGCACCAACTCTTCGATATATCTCTTGCTGGAAGTATCCCTGATCCCACTGATAACGAGTGGGACCAAATAACTCGATTGGGGTTGTTGCTGAACCATACCACATAGTTCCAGCAACAATAAAAGCTGCAAAAAAAACAGCAGCGATACTACTAGAAAGTACAGTTTCAATATTGCCCATACGTAATCCTTTGTAGAGACGTTGAGGCGGACGGACACTAAGATGGAATAGGCCTGCCAATATGCCCAGTGTACCTGCTGCAATATGATGAGAGGCGATTCCGCCGGGAACAAAAGGATCAAAACCTTCTGCGCCCCACGCTGGACTTACAGATTGTACTTTTCCAGTTAGTCCATAAGGATCAGACACCCATATTCCAGGACCATATAAGCCTGTTACATGAAATGCGCCAAAGCCAAAGCAAGCCACTCCTGAGAGAAATAAATGAATTCCAAAGATTTTGGGCAAATCCAAAGAAGGTTTTCCTGTACGTTCATCACAGAATATTTCTAAGTCCCAATACACCCAATGCCAGATGGCCGCTAAAAAACACAAGCCAGAAAACACAATATGTGCTCCGGCCACGCCTTCATAGCTCCAAATACCCGAATTCGTTACAGTTCCTCCTGAAATACTCCAACCACCCCATGAATTGGTTATTCCTAAACGAGTCATGAAGGGTATAACGAACATACCTTGTCTCCACATTGGATCAAGAACAGGGTCAGAGGGATCAAAAACCGCCAATTCATATAGAGCCATCGAACCGGCCCAACCGGAAACTAGAGCCGTATGCATTATATGGACAGAAAGCAATCGGCCGGGATCATTCAATACGACAGTATGAACACGATACCAAGGCAAACCCATGGAAATACCCCTTTCTCAAAGAAAAATAGACACTATGTAACTTTATCGCATTGCAACTTATACTATTTACCTAATCTTTTCAGCGAATTCTTTATGAGAAAAGGTTACTTTTTATTGTATTCCGTTGAAAATAACGGCTGAATTCTGTTCGTAAGAACAAAGAGAAGCAGATCTATTCTATACCCGATAAGTACCAATACGCAATGGGAGCATTAGTCCTATTTTGGGGGAATGAATGTATGGATCCTTTTTATTATTCGAACGATCTATCTCTTCATTAAGATTTTTATTTCTTAATTCTATCTTTCTCTAAAAACCTTCGAAGAAGACAATAAACTCATTCTTACGTTTCCATATTAAAGTGAAGTATAGTACTTAAATTTTTTCTTTAATTTAATGCCCATTGGTGTTCCAAAAGTACCTTTTCGGAGTCCTGGAGAGGAAGATGCAGTTTGGGTTGACGTATAGTGCGACTTGTCAGACATATTGGGTCATATGGAATTTCCCCATTTTCTCCCCCGATCGAGATATCCTCTGTTTCGCCCAAGAAATATTGTATTGATTGAAGAATCAATCATGCGTAGCGTGAAGTTAAATTAGATTAATTTAGATTGAGGAGCAATATAATATTCTTAATTAGAAGAATTTATGGTTAACTTGGACTAAAAAAATGGAGTATCCAGGCTCTGCTTATAAAATACCAAATGGGTAATAGTAATATATGTAGAATTACCGCTTGTAGCTATGCATAGAAGATTCTTCTATTTTATTTATTTAATTAGAGAAGCACTCTTAAACTGCCATGTCAACCATTATAATAAATACATTGAATAGTTTTTTGGAGACATGAAACGAATAAAAAAAAACTCGTAGCAAAAAGAAGTGGTACTGAGAGCATTTGTCCTATATGTACAACTAGAATTCGGATAGATCTTTCCCCGGAGTAGAACATGAACCTAAAAGAATTCAAAGGGACCATTCAGGAACAAGAAAATGACATCGTGATTTAAATCTCGACGAAACAATACATCAATGAGAGGTTAATTAAATAAGTTCAGTAAATTCTTTTTTTTTTTTAGGGAAGGGGTAAAAACTCTTTCTTTTTTTAATGGAAGAAAAAACCCCTTCATTAGAAAAGCAGGAATCTCTTAAAAAAAAGAGAGATAGGATTGGAATCGACACATTGATTCTTTATTTTCGCAATTTTTTTGAACCGTATGCATCCAAAGATGCACGTACGGTTCAAAAGGGATATAATTTTGTCCTAATCAACCGACTTTATCGAGAAAGATTACTTTTTTTAGGCCAAGAAGTTGATAGCGAGATCTCAAATCAACTTGTTGGTCTCATGGTATATCTCAGTATAGAAGATGATACTAAGGATCTTTATTTGTTTATAAATTCCCCTGGTGGATGGGTAATACCAGGAATCGCTATTTATGATACTATGCAATTTGTTTCGCCCGATGTACATACAATATGCATGGGATTAGCCGCTTCAATGGGATCCTTCATTCTGGTCGGAGGGGAAATTACCAAACGTCTAGCATTCCCCCATGCTTGGCGCCAATGAGTTTTTATTAAAAAAAAAAAAAGAAGAAGAAGACTATGCCTTCGCCATATTGAATATGAATAATAGGTAATAATAGCATGGCACTTCGAGTTCGATATGAACAAACTATTATTGTTTTTTCTAACACGATATTTTCTATCGAGATAGTAGTATGAAAAAAGGTTATTTCCGACTTGATCTTCTATGTCGGGAGTACATTTCAGCGTCACAAACCGTTTTCTTCCACACCAGAAGCCTTTTTCTGATATTTCTCTTACGAAGAAAAGAGTACGAAAAAAAAAAAGAAACTTTGGGATTGCTAAATCACAGACGAGATAAATATAGAAAGCAACAGAACCATCATAGTATTTTTTTTTTACATTACAATATGAATGAAAGGAAGGGTGGTAAATGGATCATTCAACAATCTAGATCGGATGGATTCTTTTTTTTTTCCTTCGATAAAATAGAAGGGGGAAAAGGAAATTCCATTGCAGAGCCGTATGCAATGCACAAAAGGTGCCTGTACGGTCCGTCGTTCAATTCTATTTTTTTTTCTTGTTTTTTTTAGTCCTTACTTTAATCCAATTCTTCAAGATAGAAGAACCGTTCATGCATGATGTTAGATCAATATTATCAGGGTTATGATTCACCAACCTGCTAGTTCTTTTTATGAGGCACAAGCAGGGGAATTTATCTTGGAAGCGGAAGAACTACTCAGACTTCGCGAAACCCTCACAAAGGTTTATGTACAAAGAACAGGTAACCCTTTATGGGTTATATCCGAAGACATGGAGAGAGATGTTTTTATGTCAGCAACAGAAGCCCAAGCTCATGGTATTGTTGATCTTGTAGCGGTCGAAAATGAAACTATTGGGGATTTCGCCTAAATATATGATTCCCTCCATAATTCTATTTTTCCGTGATTTGATATTGAATGTAAATAATTCATAATCATCAATAAATCAGGTTAAGATCGATCTAAACCAACCTATTTTATTATATATATGTATGATATGCCGACAATTAAACAACTTATTAGAAACACAAGACAGCCAATACGAAATATCACGAAATCCCCCGCACTTAGGGGGTGCCCTCAACGACGGGGAACATGTACTCGGGTGTATGTGCGACTCGTTTAGATCATGAGTTCAAACAAAAAAAAATAAATACAGCAATTTTTCAAGTACCAATCACCAGTACCAAGGAATAAAGATAGATAGGATGGAAAAACGTTATTTACTATCTATAAAGCTAAAGATTCATCATTTTTGTGTATGAAATTTATGGTTTCCATTGGTGCAAATCCAATCACCTCAGTTTGAGATGAGAAGTAATTCCCCATTAGTAGCAAATAGTTATCTATTAAGCGGAGGAAAGAGTACTATAAGAAAGAAGCAAAAAGGTTATGTTCCTATTCTTGAAAGAACGGACTAACAAGGTCAGCTACCTAGCCAACTTTCATAATTAAATGCCGTCACTGTATGGATAACCCTTTTGTGAAAAGAACTATTATTGATTGGTAGAGCTAAACTAAGGAGTGTGAACTATACAAGTTCGTAATAACATTTGGTTAAATGAAAGAAAAGGCTCCGGTGTATAGAGAGGACCTCACCGTTTACGAAGTAACCATAGAAACGATGGAACCCACTATTTTTTTTTATCGCTAGAATTTATTCTTTCCGGGTAAAATACCCGGAAAGAATAAAAAATCGTGGTTGGGAAGGTCATAGTAGCAAAAGCCATTGGAATTTTATATTTTATATATCGGAATAATCCGTTTTGGTATTAATTAACTAGAGGGGGGATAAGAGGATGACTGAAAGAAAAGAAATCGATTAGTTATTCATTAAAGTTTAATTTGATTCAATGACCAGAGTTAGACGAGGATATATAGCTCGGAGACGTCGAACAAAAATTCGTTTATTTGCATCAACCTTTATAGGGGCCCATTCAAGACTTACCCGAACTGCTACTCAACAGAAAATGAGAGCTTTGGTTTCCTCTCATCGGGATAGGGGCAGACAAAAGAGGGACTTTCGTCGTTTGTGGATTACTCGAATAAATGCAGCAGCTCGTGAGAATATGGTATTCTATAGTTATAGTAAACTAATACACAATCTGTATAAGAAGCAATTGCTTCTTAATCGTAAAATACTTGCGCAAATAGCTATATCAAATAAGAATTGTCTTTACATGATTTCCAATAAGATTAGCAAATAAAAGAGATTAAAAAGTCATATATCATATATATATAAATAGTGAAAACTATATATAAATAGCGAAAACAGAATAGAATTCCCCGGAGAATGGACTCCGGGAAGATAGAATAAAAATGAATTTCAGAAATTAAAAAGAAATTAAGATAAGTAGTGGGAATGAATGAACATCTTTCAAAAAAAAAAGATTTCTTCTTTCCCTATTTGTTGTTTCTTATAACACAACAATCAAATCTGGATTCGAGGTTTTTCGAGCAAAACATCAATCTGAGCTTGAGTTCCGCTTGGAGTTTTGAATCAATCGGAAAAGTATATCTAAGAGTATATCTATTTATTTCGGGTTCTGGGACCAGCCATTCTAGGGATCGACTCAGCTCTCTCAAACTGTTTTTCATTATTAAGAAAAGGTAACAAAGATAAAATACGAGCTTGTTTTATAGCAATAGTAATTAATCGTTGTTGTTTCAAGGTCAATCTATTCACCCGTCTAGATAATATTTTTCCTTGTTCACTAATAAATCGACTAATTAAACTCATGTTTCTATAATCAATTTGATCCCCCGATTCAATTGGGGGAAAACGCCTACGAAAAGATCGCTTGGATTTGCGAAAAGGTTGCTTGGATTTATCCATGGTTTATTCCTTATCTCTAAATTTCTATTTCTTTATTTATTTCAGATCTGACCGAAATGAGTTTTCTTTTTTTATTTGTATATTATATATTTATATACATATATATGTTAAGTTTTTCTTTTTCCTGTTCCTTTGAAAAATAATACAATACATATGTTCCATTCGATCTATTTCTTTATTTCCCCATGAATCGTATGCTTGCGACAATAACGACAAAACTTTCTCAAGTCTAATCGACTGGGTGTATTGTGTCGATTCTTTTGAGTAATATATCTAGAAATGCCCGGCAATTTCTTATTGACACCATTTTGGGCACAACTGGTACACTCCAAAATAACTCTAACTCGGACATCTTTACCCTTAGCCATGAACCTCCTTTAAATTTTTGATCGACTTAATTCTTCTATTTTCGACCCGAATCTAAATCTAAATCTAAGAAGACGAAAAGAACAAAAAAGAAAAAAAAATATATATAAATAGAAATAAAGGTGACTAACTAGTTAATTCCAATTAATACTTCTATAGAAATAGAAGTTACTAACTAGTTAATTCCAATTAATACTAATAGAAATTAATAGAATATAATAATTTTATGTGAGTAATACAATTTTTTCTAATTATCAATTATTCTTTCCAGTATTTCATTTAAGTATCCTTTTTTCTATGCTATGATTTCATGGAATTTTTTACCCTATACAGGAACCTCTTTTCCATTTCTGTTCTCCAAAATAAAATAGGATCTTAAACTATAATTAAAAAAAGGGGAATGACAAAGCATCGGGGAATAAACGATTAATTTCTATCAATAGACCCGCTAAAGACCCAAACCATAGAGTAGTTAGCACGGGTGCTGTGGAGAGATATGTTTTTATGTCCCGCATTGAAAATCCTCCTTCTTTATTGTAATACATATATGGTCAGATGCTGTAGTTCAAGATCATTTGTCTTTTTTGTACGGAATTCCTAACAAAAATAAATATCTACAATGAGCAGTAGATGAGGTTTTCCTATCCCTGTCCCTAAAAAAGAAAGGGGGTACCCCTTTCTTTTTTCTTAAGCATTCTAATAAATATTCATTCTTTTTTTATTTGATTATTTATTATATGAAACCAAAAAGAAGAAATGACAAGAAAATTTTATATGGATACAGAAAAAAATAACGATATGGAAAACAAGACATGGATTTTGTACAATGACATTGTACAATAATTTTAAAAGGGATGTAGCGCAGCTTGGTAGCGCGTTTGTTTTGGGTACAAAATGTCGCGGGTTCAAATCCTGTCATCCCTACCTATTACTTCTCCTAGGGGGCAGTAACGAAAGGAAAGATTAATTGAGTGAGATCAATTAAATAAAAATGAAATAAAATAAGGCATTCATTATCTTTCATTTTTTACATGGATTAGTATGCAAGACCGG